CTATACATTATTTTTTTGTTTTTTAATAATGTATTGTTTGTTTTGGTTTATGTTGAGCATGTGCTCTCTTCGACTTTAGCCTGGTTTAGGGGTTTGACAGGAAAATAATGAGGTTGTTGGGGGTAAGGGGGGTAAGGGGGGTTTGACGAAAATTTAGCGGGGGGGATCTTAATATTATTTGGATTAAATAAATAGGTGTTATGTACTTGATATATTTTAATGTGGTTATTTATCTAATGTCTTTCCAACATTCAACTTTATTTACGTTCCAGCATAGGATATTATGTTCCACCTTGACGGACTTTTACCGAGGTGTCCCACATGTAAAATGAAAGGAAACCCGAAAAAAAATACCAAATGCCCGTGAATTAATGCTCGGCTTGGTGGGTAACGGATTTAATGTACTACACCATTAATCAAATGCCGGATACAATTCAGGTTATGGGGATTTCTTGATGTGGGTACCTGAAATAGGAACCAAATGCCAGTAATAGTTCATTCTATGTCATTTTACAATTACTGTCCTTGACCTATCAATAAACGTATTCTCTTGACTTATACTAATTGGTGGTTTCTTACTGCGCTTTAATGCTTTTTAACTTCTAACTGTTAATTAAGGATATAGAAATCCTGTACTTAATTAATTTATGATGGAGTTAAAAATTTTCATGTATAAGAAATGTTTTGATACCAAATTTAGTTGTTTACTAGCACATTTAGTTGTATATTTGTGGTTTGTACATTGAATGTGAATGTTTTCTTGATTTTGATTTTATTGAACTAATTCATTTTTAGGTGAGCGGTAATACTTTTTATTTTATTGATTTTTATATTTTATTTGAGATTTATCATGTCATTTTCAGTTTTGCATACTGAATTACTGTCCATTTTCACATAAAATGCCAGTGGACATGTGTATATGTAATATAATACATAATATGTAATATAGTACATACAGGTGTTAGTAGTAAGCCATAATATATGCTTCAGAGGGTGGTCTAATTTATGATCTCAGCTTTGCAGAGGGTGGTCTAATTTATGATCTCAGCTTTGGGAGTTGAGGATGGAAGTTAAAGTCTTTTCTCTCTGATTTTTTAGCGCTAGGAAGAATTTTAATCTTCAATCTTCGGATTACAAAACCGATGCTTTGGCTATTAAGCTACTAGGGCTTATCAATTTATTATTTTGTTTTCTAGTCAACCTACTAATGGGTTTAGCACTAGGAATAGGGAAAAGTAAAGTACTGATGCTACTTGGCCAATGATAATGTATGGGTGTTCTACTGGTATCCCTCCAATTCATGTTAGTACTAGTATGTCTGCTACTAAGATTCAGAATAGGAGTTGTGAGGCTGGTCGGAATGTAAGTCCTCGTTGTTTTGAGGTGTGAAGAATTGGTACTACTATTAGGACTAGGATGGAAGATAATAGGGCTAGTACTCCACCAAGTTTGTTAGGGATTGATCGTAGGATAGCGTAGGCAAATAGAAAGTATCATTCTGGCTTGATGTGTGGTGGGGTAACTATTGGATTTGCTGGGGTGAAGTTGTCTGGGTCTCCAAGGAGGTTTGGGTAGAATAGAGCAAGTATTGTTAAGGCGGTTAGTATGATAATGAATCCTAGCAGGTCTTTGTAGGAGAAGTATGGGTGGAATGGAATTTTGTCCGCGTCGGAGTTCAATCCTACTGGGTTGTTTGACCCTGTTTCATGGAGGAATAGGAGGTGGATTATTGTAGCACCGGCAACTACAAATGGGAATAGGAAGTGGAATGCGAAGAATCGGGTTAATGTGGCGTTGTCAACTGAAAAGCCTCCTCAAATTCATTGGACTAGTGAGTCTCCTACGTATGGGACGGCGGATAGTAGGTTGGTAATTACTGTAGCACCTCAGAATGATATTTGTCCTCATGGAAGTACATATCCTACGAATGCTGTTATTATTACTAATAGGAATAGTACGACTCCGATGTTTCATGTTTCTTTGTAAAGATATGAACCGTAGTAAAGTCCTCGGGCAATGTGAAGGTATAGGCAGATGAAAAAGAAGGAGGCTCCGTTTGCATGTAAGTTGCGGATTAGTCACCCATAATTAACGTCTCGGCAAATGTGGGCTACTGAGGAAAAGGCAGTTGAGATGTCTGATGTGTAGTGTATGGCTAGGAATAGTCCTGTGATGATTTGTGAGATTAGGCATAATCCTAGGAGAGAGCCAAAATTTCATCATGCTGAAATGTTGGATGGGGTTGGTAGATCCACTAGGGCATCGTTAGCAATTTTTAGAAGTGGGTGGGTTTTTCGTAGGTTTGCCATTAATTGTTTCTATAGTTGAATTACAACGGTGGTTTTTCATATCATTGGTTTCGGTTAAAGTCCGGGTAGAAATTATGAGTTATTTTATTTTTCTTTTTTTGGTTATGTTGGTGTTAGGGTTCTTGGGTGTAGCTTCTAATCCTGCTCCTTATTTTGCTGCTTTAGGGTTGGTGTTGGCAGCTGCTGGTGGTTGTGGGGTTTTAGCTGGATATGGTGGGTCGTTTATTTCTTTAGTGCTGTTTCTTATTTATTTGGGTGGGATGTTAGTGGTATTTGCATATTCTGCTGCTCTTGCTGCTGAGCCGTATCCTGAGTCATGGGGGGACTGGTCAGTTTTGGGATATGTCGTTGGTTATATTTTTCTTTGTGTTTTAGGTATTGGTATATTTTATGTGGAATGATTTGATTGTTATTGTGGGATTGTTGATGAATATCGGGATTTTTCAGTGTTGCGTGGAGATTTTAGTGGGGTTTCTTTTATTTATTATTTAGGTGGGGGGATGTTAATTATTTGTGGGTGAGCTTTGTTGCTTACTCTTTTTGTTGTTCTTGAACTAACTCGTGGTCGTAGTCGTGGGGCTTTGCGAGCAATTTAGAATATTATTATTGTGAGGATAATTAGGGCGTTTGTTAGGAAGAATGTTGCTAGGTATACTTTAATAAGTCCTTGTTGTGGGTTGTTGATGATTTTGATTATTGGTAGTTGAATGTTTACGATTCCTTTTGGTCCTAGTTTTTCAAATCATGTTTGGTCTACTAGTTGTGTGGCTACTTTTTGTCCTAGTGCTAAGGTTAGTTTTGGGGCCATTCGGTGGATTACGGCTGGGAAGTAGCCTAGCATGTTTGAGAAGTTATGTGTTTTAGTGTGTGGTTTAGTTTTGTATTGTTTGTTTGTTAGGTTTGTCAGTTCTATGGCGGCAAATAGTCCAATAGCGGTAACTATTAGGGCGCTTAGTTTTAGTGTTGGGGGTATTGTTATAATTGGTGTTTTTATTGGTAGGAAGTTTGATGTGATGATTAGACCTGCAATGATGCTTCCTCAAGCTAGTCGTTTGATTGGGTTTAAGACTGCAGGGTTGTTTTCGTTAATTGGAGAGAGTGGAAGGAACCGTGGTTGTCCTATAGAGGCAAAAAAGATAATTCGGAAGCTGTATACGGCTGTGAATGAGGTGGCAATTAGGGTTAAGGTTAGGGCTCAGGCGTTAAGGTAGGATGTGTTTATGGCTTCAATAATTGCATCTTTGGAGAAGAATCCTGCTAGGAATGGGGTGCCTGTGAGGGCTAGGCTGCCAATAGTTATACAAGATGAAGTAAATGGGAGCAGTTTGTGTAAACCTCCTATTTTTCGGATGTCTTGTTCGTCGTTTAGGCTGTGAATGATAGATCCCGAGCAGAGGAATAGTATTGCTTTGAAGAATGCATGTGTACAAATATGCATGAATGCAAGTTGTGGTTGGTTTAGTCCGATAGTCACTATTATAAGGCCGAGTTGGCTGGATGTTGAAAATGCAACGATTTTTTTGATATCATTTTGTGTAAGCGCACAAGTGGCTGTGAATAGCGTGGTTAGTGCTCCTAAGCATAGGCAGGTTGATAAAACTGTTTGGTTGTTTTCTATTATTGGGTGTAGTCGGATTAATAAGAAGATTCCTGCTACGACTATTGTACTTGAATGCAGTAGGGCAGAGACTGGTGTGGGGCCTTCTATTGCTGATGGTAGTCATGGGTGTAGTCCAAATTGGGCGGATTTTCCTGTTGCAGCAATTACTAATCCTATAAGAGGGAGTGTTAGGTCTATTTCTTTTGAGATGATAAATACTTGTTGAATTTCTCAGCTGTTTAGGTTTATTGCCATTCAAGCTATAGCTAAGATGAGCCCGATATCACCAACTCGATTGTAGATGACGGCTTGGAGTGCCGCAGTGTTTGCATCTGCTCGTCCGTATCATCAGCCAATTAGTAGGAATGATATAATTCCTACACCTTCTCAGCCAATAAATAGTTGGAATAGGTTGTTGGCTGTTACTAGAATGATTATTGCTACTAGAAATATAAGTAAGTATTTAAAGAATCGGTTCATGTTTGGGTCTGCATGCATATATCATGAGGCGAATTCTAGGATTGATCATGTAACGTATAGGGCAACTGGGGTGAAGATGATTGAATAATGGTCAAATTTGAAGCTTGTGTTTAAGTCAAATGTTATTGTATTAGCCCATTGTCAGTTTGTTAGTACTGTTTCTATTCCTTGATCTAGGAATAGGAATAGTGGGATTAGGCTGACAAAAAATGCTATTTGAACAGCGGTTTTAACATGTGTTACGGCTCAGTCCTTTTTTATTGGGTTTGGATTTAATGTCATTATAATCGGGTAAATTAGTAGTGTGAGAATGATTAGAAGGCTCGAATTTAGTGTTAAAGTTGTTAGGGGCATAGCCACTACTTGGAGTTGCACCAAGAGTTTTTGGTTCCTAAGACCAATGGATTAACTATTATCCTTTAGGGGCCGAGTGAGCCGTGGATTTAAACCACGGTCTTGAAGGACTAGCAATTCTTCAGGCTTGTGTCTTACTCTCTCGGTAAGCAAGGAGGTTTTATCTCCTATTTTTAGAATCACAATCTAATGTTTTGGTTAAACTATATTTACATAAGCATCATCCTCATATTAGTTCAGGTTTTAGCACTAGAAGTAGTACTGGAATGAGGTGTATAGCAATTAGTAGGTGTTCTCGGGTATGTGATGGTTCTAAACCAATGATGTGACTTGGGGTTGGACCTCGTTGTGTTATTAGGAATATGTAAAGTGAGTATCCGGCTGTGATTAGGGTTCCTAATCCTGTTAATGCGATAGATCAGTATGATCAGTTAAATATAGATGTGATGATTATTAGTTCTCCTATTAGGTTTGGAAGTGGTGGGAGTGCCAGGTTGGCTAGGTTAGCAATAAATCATCAGGCGGCCATTAAAGGAAGGATTATTTGTAGGCCTCGGGCTAGAAGTAGGGTACGGCTGTGGGTTCGTTCGTAGTTGGTATTGGCTAGACAAAATAATGCTGATGATACTAGTCCGTGGGCGATTATTAGGATAATTGCTCCTGTGAATCCTCATGGGGTTTGGATAAGAATTCCTCCTGCCACTAGGCCTATGTGGCTGACTGATGAGTATGCAATTATTGATTTTAGGTCTGTTTGTCGTAAGCAGATAGAGCCTGTTATAATGATTCCTCAAAGGGCGAGGATGATGAATGGGTAGGCTAGTTCTTTGGTTAGTGGGGTTAGGATAGTAATTATTCGTATCATTCCATATCCACCTAGTTTTAGTAGCACGGCGGCTAGGACTATGGACCCTGCTACTGGGGCCTCTACATGGGCTTTTGGTAGTCATAAGTGGACTCCATAAAGTGGTATTTTTACCAGAAATGCTATTAAGCAGCCTGCTCATCATAGTTTGTCTCCTCATGAAGATAGGATGAGTGGTTTTGTGTATTGGATTGTTAGCATTGATAGGGTACCGAGGTCTTTTTGTAATGCAAGTAGTGCAACAAGCAGTGGGAGTGAGCCTGCTAGTGTATAGAATAGAAAGTAAGTTCCTGCATTGAGTCGTTCTGTCTGGTTTCCTCATCGTGTAATAATGATTAGGGTTGGAATTAATGTGGCTTCAAATATTACATAGAATATAATGATTTCTGTTGCTCCGAATGCTATGATTAAGAATATTTGTAGTGAAATTAGTAGTGTAATGTAGGATCGTTGGCGGTTAATTGGCTCTAGGCGTATGTGGTTTTGGCTTGCTAGGATTATTAATGGAAGAAGCCAGCAGGATAAAACTAGAAGTGGCGTTGATAGGGGATCTGTTGCTAGATAGGTGTTTGTGGTAGATCATCCTATTTCTGAGTCCCACTTAAATCATATTAGACTGATGGAGGCGATGATAAAGCTTTGGTAGGTAGTTGTGGTTCATAGTCATTTTTTATTTACTAATCAAGTTGTGGGGATGAGTATGATGGTAGGAATTAGTACTTTTAGCATTGTAGTAAGTTAAGGTTTATTAGGTGATCTGTGCCGTGGGTACGTGAGGTAGCTACTAGGAGGGCGAGGCCTGCGCTGGCTTCACAGGCGGAAAAGGCTAGTAGTATTATTGGTGCTGAGGAAAATATGGTGGACTCTGTTTGGAAAGACCATAGGGCTATAGCAATGTACAGTGATAGTATTATTGCTTCTAGGCAAAGGAGGGCGGATAATAAATGTTTTCGGTGGAAGGCTAGGCCTGAGAATCCTAGGGTAAATGCCAATGTGAAGCTGAAGTGTACGGGAGTCATAAGACGATCATGGAGTTGAACCATGTTCTGCTGAGCCGAAATCAGCAATCTTTACATTGGACTAATCGTCTATTCAGCTCATTCTAGTCCTCCTTGAATTCATTCGTATACTAGTCCTAGGGTTAGTAGAATAATAATTGACATAGCTCAGAAGAATGCGTTTGTGGTGTCAGGTAGTTGATCTCCTCATGGAAGTGGGAGTAGGAGTGCAATTTCTAGGTCGAATAGCAGAAATAGGATTGCTACTAGGAAGAAGCGCATTGAAAATGGGAGTCGGGCAGATCCGAGTGGGTCGAAGCCGCATTCATATGGGGAAAGTTTTTCTGAGTCTGGGTTTATCTGTGGAAGTCAAAATGAGACTGTGATCAATACGCAGGAAAGGGTAGTGGTGATAATTAGGATTGAAATAATAGGATTCATTATCTTTCCCTGGGCTTTAACCAGGATTAAATAATTGGAAGTCATTTGTATTGAAGTTGATACTAGAAAGATTATGAGCCTCATCAATAAATTGAGACATATAGGAATAGTCATACTACGTCAACGAAGTGTCAGTACCATGCAGCGGCTTCGAATCCAAAGTGATGTTCTGAAGTAAAGTGATATTTGATTTGGCGTAGGAGGCATACTGCTAAGAAGGTGGAGCCAATAATGACATGTAGGCCGTGGAATCCGGTGGCTACGAAGAATGTTGAACCATAAACTCCATCTGCAATGGTAAATGGGGCTTCATAATATTCTATGGCTTGCAGGAATGTAAAATAAAAACCTAAAATGATTGTGAGGGTTAGGGATTGGATGGCTTGTTTTCGTTCTCCTTCTATGATGCTGTGGTGTGCTCATGTAACTGTAACGCCTGAGGCAAGCAGGACAGCTGTGTTTAATAGGGGCACTTCAAATGGGTCTAGAGTAATAATGCCAGTTGGAGGTCAGCATCCTCCTAGTTCTGGGGTTGGGGCTAGGCTTGAGTGGTAAAAGGCCCAGAAGAACCCTAGGAAAAAGAATACTTCTGAGGTAATAAATAGGATTATTCCGTACCGTAGTCCTTTTTGTACTGGCGGTGTATGATGTCCTTGGAAAGTCCCTTCTCGTACGATGTCTCGTCATCATTGGTATATTGTAAGTAGGAGTAGAATTATTCCTAATGTTATTAGAGTTGTTGTTTGGAAATGGAATCATATGGCTGTTCCTGATGTTATTAGTAGGGCGGCTACTGCGCCTGTTAGGGGTCATGGGCTTGGGTCAACTATGTGATATGCGTGTGCTTGGTGTGCCATTATACGTTTTCTTGGAGATATAGGCTTAGTAGGAGTACAAATACGTAAGCTTGGATTATAGCAACTGCTACTTCTAGCAATGTTAAAAGAAGCAGTACTGTTGATGTTAGAATAGCTACTGTAGGCATTATTGGTAAAAGTACAAAGGCTGCAGTAGCAATTAGTTGAATTAGTAGATGGCCTGCTGTTAGGTTTGCTGTAAGTCGTACACCTAGGGCTAGTGGACGAATAAATAAACTAATTGTTTCGATGATGATAAGTACTGGGATTAGAGGGACTGGTGTTCCTTCTGGCAGTAGGTGTCCTAGTGCCACAGTTGGTTGATTTCGTATACCGACGATTACGGTGGCGAGTCATATTGGGACTGCAAATCCTATGTTTATGGATAGTTGGGTTGTTGGTGTGAATGTGTATGGTAGTAGTCCTAGTATGTTTATTGTAATTAGGAATAGCATTAGAGATGTCAGGATAACTGCTCATTTATGTCCTCCAACATTTAGTGGGAGAAGGAGTTGTTGTGTGAATCGGTTAACGAATCAGCCTTGTAGGGTTAGAATTCGATTATTTAATCATCGGGATGTTGGGGTAGGGAAAAGAATTCATGGTAGGATTAAGGCTAAAGTAATTAAAGAAATTCCTATTAATGTGGGGCTTATGAATTGGTCAAAAAAGCTTAATATCATGGTCAGTTTCAAGAGTCTATTTTTGGTTTTTTTGCAGTTTGCAGGTTGGGCTCGTTATTAAACGTGTGTGCTATTACTTTTGTTGGAAGAATAGCTAAGAATACGGCCCATGAGAGTACTAGGATAGTGAATCAGGGAGCGGGATTTAACTGTGGCATGTCACTAAGGGTGGTTGGGAGTCACCAATCTTTAGCTTAAAAGGCTAACGCTGTTTCCCTAGTTTAGCTTCTTAGTGAGGCGTCTTCTAGCATTATTGAGGATCAGTTTTCGAAGTGTTGTAGAGGAACTGCTTCAACTACGATTGGTATAAAGCTGTGGTTTGCGCCGCAGATTTCAGAGCATTGTCCATAGTATACTCCTGGTCGGGCGGCAATAAATGCTGTTTGGTTTAGGCGTCCTGGTACTGCGTCCATTTTTACTCCTAAGGATGGGACTGCTCATGAGTGTAAGACGTCTTCTGCTGTGACTAATACTCGTACGGGTGATTCTATAGGTACTACTATTCGATGGTCTGTTTCTAGCAGTCGGAATTGTCCTGGGGTTAAGTCTTGTGTTGGGATTATGTATGAGTCAAATCCAAGGTCTTCATAGTCAGTATACTCGTAGCTTCAGTATCATTGATGTCCGATTGCTTTAATTGTTAAATGTGGGTCATTGATTTCGTCTATTAGGTAAAGGATCCGTAGAGAGGGGAGTGCGATTAGAATTAGAATAGCTGCTGGTAATACGGTTCACACGATTTCAATTTCTTGTGAATCTAGGATAAACATGTTAGTAACTTTGGCAGTTACCATTGCTACAATAATGTAAAGTACTAGTACGCTAATTAAGAAAACAATTATTAGTGCATGGTCGTGGAAATGAAGTAGTTCTTCTATCAGGGGTGAGGCTGCGTCTTGGAAACCTAGCTGTGAGGGATGTGCCATTGAGTTCAAGATACGCAGGGGTCTAACCTACAACTCTGCCTTGACAAGGCAGTGTAATGTTTATTACTAGAATCTTATTAAAAGAAAGTGGCAGAGTGGTTATGCGGCTGGCTTGAAACCGGCAAATGGGGGTTCAATTCCTTCCTTTCTTGAATGTGGGCTTTGGCTTCTGATTTTTGATCATCTGAGGGCGGTTGGACTCGGACGTACGCTGGTTCTTCGAATGTGTGGTATGGTGGAGGACATCCGTGTAGTCATTCAACGTTTGTTTCTGTGAGTTCTACTCATTTTACTTCTCGTTTGGCAGTGAATGCTTCTCAGAGGATGAATAGGAATAGGACTACGGCTGTGAGGGAAATTAGTGATCCAATAGAGGAGATTGTGTTTCACAGGGTGTATGCATCTGGGTAGTCTGAATAACGTCGTGGTATTCCTGCTAATCCTAGGAAATGTTGTGGGAAGAAGGTTAGGTTTACCCCTACGAATATAATTCCAAAGTGTACTTTGGTTCATGTGTCGTGTAGTGTATATCCTGAAAACAGTGGGAATCAGTGTACAAAGCCCCCTATAATAGCAAAGACTGCTCCTATGGATAAAACATAATGGAAATGAGCTACTACATAGTATGTGTCATGTAATACAATATCGATTGATGAGTTTGCTAGTACAATACCTGTTAAACCACCAACTGTAAATAGGAAAATAAAGCCTAAAGCTCAAAGGAGTGGAGTTTCTCATTTGATGGCCCCTCCGTGTAATGTGGCTAGTCAGCTGAATACTTTTACTCCAGTTGGAATTGCGATGATTATTGTGGCAGAAGTGAAGTAGGCACGGGTGTCTACATCTATTCCTACTGTAAACATATGGTGTGCTCAAACAATGAATCCTAGAAGTCCGATAGCCATTATTGCTCAGACCATTCCTATATACCCAAATGGTTCTTTCTTACCGGAGTAATAAGCAACAATGTGTGAGATTATTCCAAACCCTGGTAAGATTAAAATGTATACTTCTGGATGACCAAAGAATCAGAATAGGTGTTGGTAGAGGATTGGGTCTCCACCTCCTGCAGGGTCAAAGAAGGTTGTATTTAAGTTTCGGTCAGTCAGAAGTATTGTAATACCTGCAGCTAGGACTGGTAGGGATAGGAGTAGTAGAACAGCGGTGACTAAAACAGCTCATACAAACAGAGGGGTTTGGTATTGTGTAATGGCAGGCGGTTTCATGTTAATAATTGTAGTGATAAAATTAATGGCTCCTAGGATTGATGAAATTCCTGCAAGGTGAAGCGAGAAAATTGTCAGGTCAACAGATGCTCCGGCGTGGGCTAAGTTTCCAGCTAGAGGCGGATATACAGTTCAACCTGTACCAGCCCCAGCTTCTACTCCTGAGGAGGCTAGTAGAAGGAGAAATGATGGTGGTAAGAGTCAGAAGCTTATATTGTTTATTCGGGGAAATGCTATGTCTGGAGCGCCGATCATTAATGGCACAAGTCAGTTGCCAAATCCTCCAATTATTACTGGTATTACTATAAAGAAAATCATTACAAAGGCATGCGCTGTGACGATGACATTGTAAATTTGGTCATCTCCAAGAAGGGCGCCTGGTTGACTTAATTCGGCACGGATTAGAAGGCTTAGTGCGGTTCCCACCATTCCGGCTCAGGCACCAAATACTAGATATAGGGTACCAATGTCTTTGTGATTAGTAGAAAAGAATCAACGGGTGATTGCCACAGGTAAGATGGCTGAATGTTTAAGCGGTGGGCTGTAGTCCCATATACAGAGGTTTAATTCCTTTTCTTATCAAGCTCTGTGGTGTACAACATATTAAATTGCAAATTTAAAGATGCGGGTTCACGCCTGTCGGAGCTTTAAGGTATACCCCCCCCCCCCTCCTCCCATCGGGGGGGGGTAGGTGGATGCTCGCTGGCTTGGGCGCTTAGCTGTTAACTAAGATTTTGGGGGATCGAGGCCCTCCCATCTATTAAGGCCTTAGCTTAATTAAAGCATCTGAGTTGCATTCAGGATATGTGGGATAAAGTCCTGCAGGTCTTATCAGGGACTAGGAGATTTTCACTCCTGCTTAAAGCTTTGAAGGCTTTTGGTCTAGGTTCTATCCTAAGTCTCTATGTTGTTATTGCTATTACTGCTGGGGTTACCGGGAGTATTATGGCTGTTATGATTATTGTAATTGATAGGGGCATTGTTATTTGTTTTGATTTTAGTCGTCATGGCGTTTTAGCATTGTTTGTGTTTGGTGAAATTGTTAGTGTTATGGCGTAGCATAGTCGTAGGTAGAAGAATAGGCCCAGTAGGGCTGCTATTGCTATCAGCGTAGCGATTAGTGGGAGGTCCTGTTTGGTTAGTTCTTGAAGGATTATTCATTTTGGTATAAATCCGGTTAGTGGGGGTAAACCTCCTAATGATAGTATGGTGGTCATGGTTAGTGTTGTAAGGATTGGGGCTTTAGTTCATCCTGTTGCCAGTGTATTAATTTTTGTAGCGGTGGTTATCTTTAGTGCTAAGAAAGCTGATGATGTCATGATAATATAGATTATTAGGTTTATGATTATTAAATTAGGTAGGTATTTTATTACAATTATTATTCATCCTATGTGTGCAATTGATGAGTATGCTAGGATTTTTCGTAGTTGTGTTTGGTTTAATCCACCTCATCCTCCTACAAGGGCAGATATTAATCCTAGTGTAATTATTAGTGGTTGTTCTACTCCTGGTGAGAGTTGGTAGATTAGGGTTATTGGCGCTAGTTTTTGTCATGTTGACAGGATTAGTCCTGTGGTTAGGTCTAAGCCTTGTAGTACTTCTGGCAGTCAGAAATGTATTGGGGCTAGTCCTACTTTTAGTCCTAGAGCAAGGATTGTAATTGTGGTGATTGTTGGGTGAGATAGTTGTTGAATGTCTCATTGTCCTATAATTCATGCATTGGATGTGGTTGTAAATAGTATTAGTGCTGCTGCTGTGGCTTGTGTGAGGAAGTATTTTGTTGTTGCTTCGACAGCTCGTGGGTGGTGGTGTTGGGCTATAAGGGGAATAATGGCTAGTGTATTGATTTCTAGTCCTATTCAGGCGAGCAGTCAGTGTGAGCTAGCGAATGTGATTGTAGTTCCTAGTCCTAAACTTGTTAGTATGATGAATGTTACATATGGGCTCATTAGTAAAGGAAGGATTTTAACCAACATGTTCGGGGTATGGGCCCGAGAGCTTGTTTAGCTGACTTTACTAGGAAGTGGTGTAGTGGGAGCACCAAGAGTTTTGATCTCTTGAGGATGGGTTCGAGTCCCTTCTTCCTAAGGAAATGGGGGGATTTTAACTCTCATAATCTACTCTATCAAAGTAGCCCTTTATCATTCAGGCACATTTCCTTTTAGTTGTTTGGGGGGAGGCCTGCTATGGTAATTGGCAAGGCTAGGTTTCAGATAAGTAGGGCTAGGGTTAGTGGTAGGAAGTTTTTTCACATTAGATGTATTAGCTGGTCGTATCGAAATCGCGGGTAGGAGGCTCGTACTCATAAGAACATGGTGGAGAGTATAGTGGCTTTTATTATTAGGTTTATTGTTGTTAGTTCTGGAATTAGTGGGGTGTGTATTGCTCCTAAAAATAGGATTGTTGATAAGGTATTTATTAGTAGGATGTTTGAGTATTCGGCTAAGAAGAATAGGGCAAATGGCCCTCCTGCATATTCTACATTAAATCCTGATACTAATTCTGATTCTCCTTCTGTGAGGTCAAAGGGGGCTCGGTTTGTTTCGGCCAGTGTTGAGATGTATCATATTGCTGCTAGTGGTCAGGCTGGGGCTATTAATCATGTTGCTTCTTGTGCGGTGTTGAATGTTTTTAGGTTGAATCCTCCTACAATAATAATAATTGAAAGAAGGATAAGGCCTAAGCTGACTTCATATGAGATTGTTTGGGCTACGGCACGTAGGGCTCCAATTAGAGCATATTTGGAGTTTGAAGCTCAGCCTGAGCCCAGGATCGAGTAGACTGCGAGGCTTGATAGGGCTAGTACAAATAGAATTCCTAGGTTTAGTTCTACTACTGGGTAAGGTATTGGTATTGGGGCTCATAGTGTTAGGGCGAGGGTTAGTGCAAGAGTTGGGGTAGCTAAAAATAGGAATGGGGATGCAGTTGAAGGACGTACCGGTTCTTTGATGAATAGTTTTACTCCGTCGGCGATTGGTTGAAGAAGGCCGTATGGTCCAACGATATTCGGTCCTTTTCGTAGTTGTATGTACCCTAATACTTTTCGTTCTAAGAGTGTTAGGAATGCTACGGCGAGAAGTACTGGGACGATATATGCCAGAGGATTAATGATGTGGGTGAGGATAGTGTTCATAGCTGAAGGAGGGGAGTTGAACCCCTGGGTGGAAGGGCTTAGGCCTTCTGCAATTACCGGGCTCTGCCACCTTAGCATACCGTTATCTTTGGTAAGTTTAGTATACCTCTTTGTCTGTTTTATTTGTTTTCAGCAGGTAGAGGTGGGGCTTTCTTTTAGTATTGGCCCCCTTCATTCCGGTCCTTTCGTACTGGGAAGAAGTAAGTTCATAGATAGAAACCGACCTGGATTACTCCGGTCTGAACTCAGATCACGTAGGACTGTTAATCGTTGAACAAACGAACCCTTAATAGCGGCTGCACCATTAGGATGTCCTGATCCAACATCGAGGTCGTAAACCCTTTCGTCGATATGGACTCTGGGAAAGGATTGCGCTGTTATCCCTAGGGTAACTTGGTTCGTTGATCAGGATTAGTGTCCTGGGTCATTTTTGGTCAGATTTTCTGTTGCTTAGAGGTGTATCTCTTGGCTTAATGGATTGCCCTTAGTTCCTCGTGGGGGCTTTTCTTTCCCCCATGGTCGCCCCAACCGAAGACATTTTGATCATTTTACGTTGGGTTTTGTGGCCTTTGTGTTCCTTTTGGTTGGTTTGGTTTCTTTACATGTTTGATCTTTTGTCTAAAGCTCCATAGGGTCTTCTCGTCTTATGTGTTTATGTCCGCTTCTGCACGGGCAGATCAATTTCATTGACTGGGGGAGGGAGACAGTTAAACCCTCGTTATGCCATTCATACAGGTCTCTATTTAAAAGACAAATGATTACGCTACCTTCGCACGGTCAGGATACCGCGGCCGTTAAACTTTGTGGTCACAGGGCAGGCGGGACCTCTAGTACTTCCTTTGTTAGCAAGAGGCGATGTTTTTGGTAAACAGGCGGGGTTTGTGTTTGCCGAGTTCCTTCTTCTCCTTTTAGTCTTTCCTTGATGCACTCCTGTGTTGGGTTAACGGTTTGGGGTGTTAAATAGTTTTTTCTTGTTTTTTGTAGTTTGTTCTTTTTCTCTCTTGTGGGTCCGTTGATTGTCAGTGGTTGGTCCGTTCTGACTTACACATGTGCTAGGAGAGGACTTGGGTCCTCTTATTACTGATTTTAGCATTGTTTCTCCTATGTGTGCATAGGATAGCTTAATATTTTTAGGGGGTAGGGAGTGTGTTGTCTTTATTATTGGTCTGCATTTACCGGAGCTTTAACGCTTTCTTTACAGGTGGCTGCTTTTGGGCCCACTGAGGTAATTTTGTCCTTTTATGATATGATCCTTGTCCTCCTGAATAAGGTTGTGTTCTGTTTCAAAGGGGCTGTACCCCCTTTGACTAACTCTTATGTATTGCTTTTGTTCTTTTGGTTAGTAATTGTTTCGGTTATAGAATTACATAAGGCTGAACTAACATTCATTTCTTAAGCAACCAGCTATAACTAGGCTCGGTAGGCTTGTCACCTCTACTCGGGGGTCTTCCCACTCTTTTGCCACAGAGACGGGTTGGCCCTGATTAGGCTGCCCCGGAGTAGCTCGTCTAGTTTCGGGGTTTCAAACTAAAGTTCTCTTTGCTTGATTTTTGCTTGCTAAACCATGATGCAAAAGGTACGAGTTTTAGTCTCTGCTTTTTTTTGCTTGTATAGTTTGTTTCATTTCTCTTTCAGCTTTCCCTTGCGGTACTTTTTCTATTGCTCGTTTTGTCCTTTTCTATCACCTATACTTAGGGGGAAGAATGTTTTATTTTGTATTTGGGTTATGTCTTGTTATATATGGTTGGTTATTTGTTTTATTATGGTTAGGCTAGCTGTTTTGCTTAGAATGACTCGATTTGCACGAGTGTCTTCTCGGTGTAAGGGAGATGCTGTTCTTTTTAGCTACATTCTAATTTATCCAAGTGCACCTTCCGGTACACTTACCGTGTTACGACTTGCCTCCTCTTTTTGTTTTTATTGTTTTATGGATTGTTTTCATTATTGTTCGAGGAGAGTGACGGGCGGTGTGTACGCGCCTCAGAGCCGGTTTCAAAAGAACTCTCTATTTTCTTTTTACTGCTAAATCCACCTTCAGTCGTGCTTATTTCATGGCACTTTTCGTGTTTTTCTGTACCGGAAAATGTAGCCCATTTCATTCCATCTCATTCGCTACACCTCGACCTGACGTTTTGGGTAGAACCCATTAGGCTTGCTTTTAATCTCTCAAGAGGCAAGCTGGCGACGGCGGTATATAGGCGGTTTAGGCAAGGGATGGTGAGGTTTAACGTGGATTATCGGTTATAGAACAGGCTCCTCTAGGGTGGGTTTGAGGCACCGCCAAGTCCTTTGGGTTTTAAGCTAACGCTCGTAGTCCCCTGGCGGATGATATTTGTATATTGTCATCGTTGTTTAAGGTTGAGCATAGTGGGGTATCTAATCCCAGTTTGTTTCTCAACTGTCGTGAGTTCAAAGGTGTTAAAGCTACTTTCGTAGTGGGGCTTCGTTTTGTCCGGTAGCGTATGACAGCTTGGGAAGTGTTTGGCTTTAGTTTGTTTGTTTTTTAATCACGCTTTACGCCGTGTAATATCAATTTGAGCCCCTCGTATAACCGCGGTGGCTGGCACGAGTTTTACCGGCTCTTTTGGCCTTGACTAAGTCAAGCTTTCGCTTATTGCTTAATATCTATCACTGCTGAATTCCCTTGTGGGTGTGGCTGAGCAAGGCGTTTTGGGCTACTTTGAGTGTGCCTGATGCCGGCTCCTTTTCCCCGAGAGGGGATATAGGGCATTCTCACGGGTATGCGGGTACTTGCATGTGTAAGTTAGGCCAGAACTGATGTTAAAGTCAGGACCAGGCTTTTGTGTTATCGGAGCTTTTTATGGCTCATCTTGGCATCTTCAGTGCCATGCTTTTGTTTAAGCTACGTTAAC